GTTAATGTAGCTTAAACCCAAAGCAAGGCACTGAAAATGCCTAGATGAGTATTCAATACTCCATAAACACAAAGGCTTGGTCCTAGCCTTTCTATTAGCTTTTAGTGGAATTACACATGCAAGTATCTGCATTCCGGTGAAGATGCCCTTCAAATCACTAACTGACAATGAAGGAGCGGGTATCAAGCACACTACCACAGTAGCTCACGACGCCTTGCCTAGCCACACCCCCACGGGATACAGCAGTGATAAAAATTAAGCCATAAACGAAAGTTTGACTAAGCTACACTAACCCAGGGTTGGTAAATTTCGTGCCAGCCACCGCGGCCATACGATTAACCCAAGTTAATAGATATACGGCGTAAAGCGTGTTTAGAAGCCTCCGTCAATAAAGTTAAATCTAAGCTATGCCGTAGAAAGCTTTAGCTTGGACAAAAACAAACCACGAAAGTGACTTTAAACATTTCGACACACGAAAGCTAAGACACAAACTGGGATTAGATACCCCACTATGCTCAGCCCTAAACCTTAGTAGTTATTACAACAATACTACTCGCCAGAGTACTACTAGCAACAGCCTAAAACTCAAAGGACTTGGCGGTGCTTTATATCCCTCTAGAGGAGCCTGTTCTGTAATCGATAAACCCCGATAAACCTCACCAGTCCTTGCTAATACAGCCTATATACCGCCATCTTCAGCAAACCCTAAAAAGGAGCCACAGTAAGCCAAACCATATAACATAAAAACGTTAGGTCAAGGTGTAGCCAATGGGCCGGGAAGAAATGGGCTACATTTTCTAATATAGAACATAACGAAACTTTTCGTGAAACCGAAAACGGAAGGAGGATTTAGTAGTAAATTAAGAATAGAGAGCTTAATTGAATAAGGCCATGAAGCACGCACACACCGCCCGTCACCCTCCTCAAGTACCCAAGTACAACCAGCCAACCCTATTAACGAACGTACACACACACAAGAGGAGATAAGTCGTAACAAGGTAAGCGTACTGGAAAGTGCGCTTGGAAAAACCAAAGTGTAGCTTATATAAAGCACCTGGCTTACACCCAGAAGATACCATGTAATAATAGTCACTTTGAACAAATGCTAGCCCACACCCCACACAAACACAAATACCACCCCCAAATAAACCAAAACATTTACCTTATTAAAGTATAGGAGATAGAAATTCTAACTGGCGCTATAGAGAAAGTACCGCAAGGGAAAGATGAAAGACTCATTGAAAGTAAAAAACAGCAAAGCTTACCCCTTGTACCTTTTGCATAATGATTTAACTAGAACAACTTGACAAAGAGAACTTAAGCCAACTAACCCGAAACCAGACGAGCTACCCAAAAGCAGCTAAAGAGCAAACTCATCTATGTAGCAAAATAGTGAGAAGACTTTTAGGTAGAGGTGAAAAGCCTATCGAGCCTGGTGATAGCTGGTTGTCCAGAATAGAATTTTAGTTCAACTTTAAGCCTGCCTAAAAGACCTATAACTAAAATGCAGACTTAAAATATAATCTAAAAGGGTACAGCCTTTTAGAAACAGGATACAACCTTTACTAGAGAGTAAGCCCCCAAAAACCCCATAGTTGGCCTAAAAGCAGCCACCAATTGAGAAAGCGTTCAAGCTCAACGACCCCTTACCCATAATCTAAATAATATCTGCGAACTCCTAACCTAATACTGGACCATTCTACTATAAAGTAGAAGAGATACTGTTAATATGAGTAACAAGAACTAACTTCTCCTTGCACAAGCTTATATCAGAACGGACCTCCCACTGATAATTAACAGCAAAATAAATATACACCCCCAACTAAAACATTTATTAATACAACTGTTAACCCAACACAGGAGTGCATTCAAAGGAAAGATTAAAAGAAGTAAAAGGAACTCGGCAAACACAAACCCCGCCTGTTTACCAAAAACATCACCTCCAGCATTACAATTATTGGAGGCACTGCCTGCCCAGTGACATCCGTTAAACGGCCGCGGTATCCTGACCGTGCAAAGGTAGCATAATCATTTGTTCTTTAAATAAGGACTTGTATGAATGGCCACACGAGGGTTTTACTGTCTCTTACTTCCAATCAGTGAAATTGACCTTCCCGTGAAGAGGCGGGAATCCACAAATAAGACGAGAAGACCCTATGGAGCTTTAATTAAYYAGCCCACAAAATAAACAYYACAYTTCYAAGGAAAATAAACTGACTTTTACTGGACTGACAATTTAGGTTGGGGTGACCTCGGAATATAAAACAACTCCCGAGTGACATAGTTTAGACTAACAAGTCGAAACYYWCTATCATTCAGTGATCCAATTTCTTTTGATCAACGGAACAAGTTACCCTAGGGATAACAGCGCAATCCTATTTGAGAGTCCATATCGACAATAGGGTTTACGACCTCGATGTTGGATCAGGACATCCCAATGGTGCAGCCGCTATTAATGGTTCGTTTGTTCAACGATTAAAGTCCTACGTGATCTGAGTTCAGACCGGAGTAATCCAGGTCGGTTTCTATCTATTACACAGTTTCTCCCAGTACGAAAGGACAAGAGAAACAAGGCCAACTTAACACAAGCGCCTTTAAATCAATAGATGATATAATCTTAATCTAATAATTAATGATAAGTACACTAATGCCCGAGAACAGGGCTAATGTTAGGATGGCAGAGCCCGGTAATTGCATAAAATTTAAGCCTTTATAATCAGAGGTTCAACTCCTCTTCCTAACAATATGTACATTATCAATCTCCTAGCACTGATTATTCCCATTCTTCTGGCCGTCGCATTCCTTACACTTATTGAACGAAAAGTTTTAGGCTACATACAACTCCGTAAAGGACCTAATGTAGTGGGTCCATACGGACTCCTCCAACCAGCAGCCGACGCTGTAAAACTATTCATCAAAGAACCCTTACGCCCATCAACATCCTCCCCATTTATATTCATCATCGCCCCTATCCTAGCCTTAACCCTCGCCCTAACAATATGAATCCCTCTCCCTATACCACACCCCCTAATCAATATAAACCTAGCCGTGCTATTCATGCTAGCCATATCCAGTCTAGCCGTCTACTCAATCCTATGATCAGGATGGGCCTCAAACTCAAAATACGCACTAATTGGAGCCCTACGAGCAGTAGCACAAACAATCTCTTACGAAGTCACCTTAGCAATTATTCTCCTATCAGTCTTACTCCTAAGTGGATCCTTCTCACTATCAACCCTAATTATCACCCAAGAATACATCTGACTAATTTTACCCTCATGACCACTAGCCATGATATGATTCATTTCCACACTAGCAGAGACAAATCGAGCCCCATTTGACTTAACTGAGGGAGAATCAGAGCTAGTCTCAGGTTTCAACGTAGAGTATGCCGGAGGCCCATTTGCCCTCTTTTTCATAGCCGAATACGCCAACATTATTATAATAAACACCCTAACCGCAATCCTATTCATAGGCGCATTCTACAACCCCACAACACCAGAATTATACTCAACAAATCTAATTATTAAAACCCTCTCACTAACCGTACTTTTCCTATGAGTTCGAGCATCATACCCACGATTTCGATACGACCAACTAATGCACTTATTATGAAAAAATTTCCTCCCCCTCACCCTAGCCCTATGCATATGACACGTAGCCATACCAATTACCATAGCAAGCATTCCACCACAAACATAAGAAATATGTCTGATAAAAGAGTTACTTTGATAGAGTAAATAATAGAGGTGAAAATCCCCTTATTTCTAGAATAATAGGACTCGAACCTACTCCAAAGAATTCAAAAATCTTAGTGCTACCATATTACACCATATTCTAAGTAAGGTCAGCTAAATAAGCTATCGGGCCCATACCCCGAAAATGTTGGTTTACACCCTTCCCGTACTAATAAACCCCCTAATCTTTACAATAATCATATCAACCATCGTACTAGGAACAGTAATCGTGCTAACAAGCTCCCACTGACTCATGGTTTGAATTGGCTTCGAAATGAATATATTAGCCATCATCCCCATTCTAATAAAAAAATATAACCCACGATCCATAGAAGCCTCCACAAAATATTTTTTAACTCAAGCAACTGCATCCATATTACTCATACTGGCTATCATTATTAACTTGGTATACTCAGGTCAATGGATTATCACAAAACCCCTAAACCCAACAGCATCAATCATTATAACCCTGGCCTTAGCCATAAAACTAGGATTATCCCCATTTCACTTCTGAGTACCAGAAGTCACCCAGGGCATTAAACTTTCATCAGGCCTAATCCTATTAACCTGACAAAAATTAGCCCCCATATCAATCCTATACCAAATCGCCCCAACAACGAACCTAAACATGCTCCTCACTATATCAATACTTTCTATCGCCATCGGAGGTTGAGGGGGACTTAACCAAACTCAATTACGAAAAATCATGGCCTACTCATCCATTGCACATATAGGATGAATAACAGCCATCATAGCATATAACCCAACCATAGCCCTACTAAACCTAGTAATTTACATTCTATTAACAACTACAACATTTATGATATTCATATTAAACTCCTCAACAACAACATTATCTCTATCCCACACATGAAACAAAACTCCACTACTTACCACAACTATTCTAGCAACAATATTATCACTAGGAGGTTTACCCCCATTGTCAGGATTCTTACCAAAATGAATAATTATTCAAGAACTGACAAAAAATGACAGCATCATTATACCCACCATCATAGCCATCACAGCACTTCTAAACCTATTCTTCTACATACGCTTAACATATTCCACATCCTTAACAATATTCCCATCCACAAACAACATAAAAATAAAATGACAATTCAACCACACCAAACCAACACCCCTTCTATCACCCTTAATCACTCTATCAATCTTTATCCTACCCCTATCACCTATCATAACCCTTCTCGAGTAGGAGCTTAGGTTAAGCGCCAGACCAAGGGCCTTCAAAGCCCTAAGTAAATGAGTTACATTTAGCTCCTGATACTAAGGACTGCAGGTCTACACCCCACATCAATTGAACGCAAATCAACCACTTTAATTAAGCTAAGCCCTTACTAGGTTGGTGGGCTCCAACCCCACAAAGTTTTAGTTAACAGCTAAATACCATACACAACTGGCTTCAACCTACTTCTCCCGCCGTCGAAGAAAAAAAAGGCGGGAGAAGCCCTGGCAGGGGTTATGCTGCTTCTCCGAATTTGCAATTCGACATGTTCCAACACACTGCAGAGCTTGGTAAAAAGGGGGCTTTCACCCCTGTCTTTAGATTTACAGTCTAATGCCTGCTCAGCCATTTTACCTATGTTCATAAACCGCTGACTCTTCTCAACCAACCACAAAGATATTGGCACCCTATATTTATTATTTGGTGCCTGAGCAGGTATAGTAGGAACTGCCCTAAGTCTACTAATCCGAGCAGAGCTAGGCCAACCGGGGGCATTGCTAGGCGATGACCAAATCTACAACGTAATCGTAACAGCTCACGCTTTCGTAATAATTTTCTTTATGGTGATGCCAATTATGATTGGCGGTTTCGGAAATTGACTCATCCCACTAATAATCGGGGCCCCTGATATAGCATTCCCTCGAATAAACAATATGAGCTTTTGACTTTTACCCCCATCATTCCTACTACTACTCGCATCCTCGACGGTAGAGGCCGGAGCTGGAACAGGATGAACAGTCTACCCACCTCTAGCCGGAAACCTAGCACACGCCGGAGCCTCTGTAGACTTAGCAATCTTTTCACTCCACCTGGCAGGGGTCTCATCAATTCTAGGGGCAATTAATTTTATTACCACAATTATTAACATAAAACCCCCGGCCCTATCCCAATACCAAACCCCACTATTCGTCTGATCAGTATTGATCACAGCCGTTCTACTCCTTCTTTCCCTCCCTGTACTAGCTGCCGGAATCACTATACTATTAACAGACCGAAATCTTAATACCACTTTTTTCGACCCTGCAGGAGGAGGAGACCCTATCCTATATCAACACCTTTTCTGATTTTTCGGACACCCCGAAGTATATATCCTAATTTTACCCGGATTCGGAATGATCTCACACATCGTCACCTACTACTCTGGTAAAAAAGAACCTTTCGGATATATGGGCATGGTGTGAGCCATAATATCAATTGGATTCCTGGGCTTTATCGTATGAGCCCACCATATGTTTACAGTAGGCCTGGACGTTGATACACGAGCATATTTCACTTCGGCAACCATAATCATCGCTATTCCCACAGGAGTTAAGGTGTTTAGCTGACTAGCCACCCTACACGGAGGAAATATTAAATGATCCCCAGCAATATTATGAGCATTGGGCTTCATTTTCCTCTTTACAGTAGGAGGCCTCACCGGAATTGTTCTAGCTAACTCTTCTCTTGATATCGTCCTTCACGATACATATTATGTAGTAGCACATTTCCACTACGTCCTATCCATAGGAGCCGTCTTCGCTATTATAGGAGGGTTCGTTCACTGATTCCCACTATTCTCAGGCTATACCCTTAACTCAACCTGAGCAAAAATTCATTTCCTCATTATATTTGTGGGCGTAAATATAACATTTTTCCCACAACATTTCCTAGGCCTATCTGGAATACCACGACGTTATTCAGACTATCCAGATGCATACACCACATGAAATACGGTGTCCTCCATAGGCTCTTTCATCTCCTTAACAGCTGTCATCTTAATAGTTTTTATGATCTGAGAAGCCTTCGCATCAAAACGGGAAGTCTCAACCGTAGAATTATCAACCCTAAACCTAGAATGACTTCACGGATGCCCTCCACCATATCACACATTTGAAGAACCCACATACGTAAACCCAAAGTAAGAAAGGAAGGATTCGAACCCCCTACAATTGGTTTCAAGCCAACATCATAACCATTATGTCTTTCTCCACTAGAGAGGTATTAGTAAAATTTATATAATTTTGTCAAAATTAAGTTATAGGTGAAACCCCTATATACCTCCATGGCGTACCCCTTTCAATTAGGTTTTCAAGACGCAACATCCCCTATCATAGAAGAGCTACTACACTTCCATGATCACGCATTAATAATCGTTTTCCTCATCAGCTCCCTCGTACTCTACCTCATCTCAGTTATGCTTACAACTAGCCTAACTCACACCAGCACTATGGACGCACAGGAGGTAGAAACTATCTGAACAATTTTACCAGCAATAATCCTAATTATAATTGCACTTCCATCCCTCCGAATTCTGTACATAATAGACGAGATTAATAACCCCTATTTAACCGTAAAAACCATGGGTCACCAGTGATACTGAAGCTATGAATATACGGACTATGAAGACCTAACTTTCGACTCTTACATAGTACCAACACAGGACTTAAAACCAGGAGAACTGCGTCTTCTGGAAGTAGATAACCGAGTAGTGCTACCAATGGAACTAACAATTCGAATACTAATTTCTTCCGAAGACGTATTACACTCGTGAGCTGTTCCATCACTGGGCCTAAAAACAGACGCAATTCCAGGACGCCTAAACCAAACAACCCTACTATCTACACGACCAGGCCTATATTATGGCCAATGCTCCGAAATCTGCGGCTCCAACCACAGCTTTATACCAATTGTCCTTGAAATAGTCCCACTAAAAACCTTCGAAAAATGATCCTCGACCATACTTTAACCTCATTGAGAAGCTAATTCCAAAGCGTTAACCTTTTAAGTTAAAGAATGGGAGCATTAATCTCCCCTTAATGATATGCCACAACTCGACACATCAACATGATTTATAACAATCCTATCAATACTCCTTACACTATATATTATTATACAACTGAAAGTTTCAAAACACATTTATTACCAAAATCCAGAACCTATTATTACAAAGACAACAGAACACTCAACCCCTTGATCAGCTAAATGAACGAAAATTTATTCTCCTCTTTCATTACCCCCACGATAATAGGCCTACCTATTGTTACTCTAATTATTATATTCCCAAGTATATTATTTCCATCAACCAACCGACTGATTAATAACCGACTAGTCGCAATCCAACAATGAATCCTTCATCTTACATCCAAACAAATAATAACTATCCATAACCACACTGGACAAAAATGATCTCTCATACTCATGTCCCTTATTTTATTTATTGGATCAACAAATTTGCTGGGTCTCCTACCACACTCCTTTACACCAACAACCCAACTATCCATAAACCTAGGAATGGCGATTCCCCTTTGAGCAGGGACAGTGGCTCTAGGATTCCGACACAAAACAAAAGCATCACTCGCTCACTTCTTACCCCAAGGAACCCCAATCCCCCTTATTCCCATGCTAATCATTATCGAAACCATTAGCCTGTTTATTCAACCTATAGCACTAGCAGTGCGACTAACCGCAAACATCACCGCCGGTCACCTACTCATTCACCTCATCGGAGGAGCCACCCTAGCACTCCTAAACATTAGCATTATAACATCTCTCATTACATTCATCATTCTACTCCTTCTAACAGTTCTCGAATTCGCAGTAGCCCTTATTCAAGCCTACGTATTTACTCTACTAGTCAGCCTGTATTTACACGACAACACCTAATGACCCACCAAACCCATGCATATCACATAGTAAACCCAAGCCCATGGCCCCTTACAGGGGCCCTATCAGCCCTACTACTGACATCCGGACTAGTAATATGATTTCACTTCAACTCAATCCTCCTACTATCACTAGGCCTACTAGCCAACTCACTAACTATATATCAATGATGACGAGATATTGTGCGAGAAAGTACCTTCCAAGGGCACCACACACCCATTGTCCAAAAAGGCCTACGATACGGCATAATCCTTTTTATTCTCTCTGAAGTATTTTTCTTCATCGGTTTCTTCTGAGCTTTCTATCACTCAAGCCTCGCTCCAACCCCAGAACTAGGGGGCTGCTGACCGCCCACAGGTATCCACCCACTAAACCCCCTAGAAGTCCCTCTCCTAAATACATCTGTCCTCCTAGCTTCAGGTGTATCCATTACCTGAGCCCACCACAGCCTAATAGAAGGAGACCGCAAAAATATGTTACAAGCCCTACTCATCACAATCCTACTCGGGGGTTACTTCACCTTACTCCAGGCCTCGGAATACTACGAAACCCCTTTTACAATCGCCGATGGTGTATACGGATCCACATTCTTCATGGCTACCGGATTCCACGGCCTACACGTAATTATTGGCTCCACATTCCTATTCGTATGTTTCATACGACAACTAAAATTCCACTTCACCTCTAAACACCATTTTGGCTTCGAAGCCGCCGCCTGGTATTGACACTTCGTAGACGTCGTCTGACTGTTCCTGTATGTGTCTATCTATTGATGAGGTTCCTACCCTTTTAGTATAAATAGTACAATTGACTTCCAATCAATTAGCTTCGGTCTAACCCCGAAAAAGAGTAATTAACCTAATAACAACGCTACTTATCAACACACTACTAGCATCCCTGCTAGTCTTGCTTGCATTTTGAATACCACAAATAAACTCTTATGCCGAAAAATCAAGCCCATATGAATGCGGCTTCGACCCCGTAGGCTCCGCTCGCCTTCCTTTCTCAATAAAATTTTTCCTCGTAGCTATTACATTCCTTCTTTTCGACCTAGAAATTGCTCTACTCCTCCCGCTCCCATGAGCCTCCCAAACAAGCAGCCTAAACGTAATACTTATTATATCACTCACCCTGATTTCTCTTCTAGCTATTAGCCTAGCGTACGAATGATCTCACAAAGGACTAGAATGAGCTGAGTAACTGATAATTAGTTTAACAAAAACAAATGATTTCGACTCATTAGATTATGACTACTCTCATAATTATCAAATGACCCTCATCTACATAAATATGACTTTAGCATTCACTGTATCCCTATTAGGCCTACTAATATACCGCTCCCACCTAATATCATCACTCCTCTGCCTGGAAGGCATAATGCTATCCCTATTTGTAACCATATCAGTAACAATTCTTAACTCACATTTAACCCTAGCTAGTATGACCCCTATTATTCTCTTGGTATTCGCAGCCTGTGAAGCCGCCCTCGGACTGTCTCTCTTAGTTATAGTATCAAACACGTATGGCGTGGATCACGTACAAAATCTAAACCTCCTACAATGCTAAAAATTATTTTTCCTACAGCTATACTTATTCCCCTAGTCTGATTATCAAAAAATAATATAATCTGAATTAATACTACGGCCTACAGCCTAATAATCACCCTAATCAGCCTACCCCTATTAAATCAATTCAGCGATAACAGCCTAAACCTATCCCTAACATACTTCTCAGACTCCTTATCAACCCCATTACTAATATTGACCATATGACTGCTCCCGCTCATAATAATCGCCAGCCAATTCCACCTAATCAAAGAATCCTATACACGAAAAAAACTGTACATTTCCATGCTAATCCTCCTACAAATTTTCCTAATCATAACATTCACGGCCACAGAACTAATCTTCTTCTACATCTTATTCGAAGCAACCCTAGTCCCGACTCTAATTATCATTACACGATGAGGCGGCCAAACAGAACGACTGAACGCAGGCCTGTACTTTCTATTTTATACCCTAGTAGGATCACTCCCACTTCTAGTCGCACTTATTTATTTACAAAACATTACAGGATCACTAAACATTTTAATTACCCAGCACTGTTCTAACCCACTAGCAAACTCCTGAAGCAACTCCCTCCTATGATTGGCGTGCATAATAGCCTTTATAGTAAAGATACCCCTATACGGCTTACACTTATGACTACCAAAAGCCCACGTAGAAGCTCCAATTGCTGGATCAATAGTCCTTGCAGCCGTATTACTTAAACTGGGAGGCTACGGCATGCTACGAATTACAACTTTACTAAACCCAACAACCAACTTCATAGCATACCCTTTTCTATTACTGTCTCTCTGAGGTATAATCATAACAAGTTCAATTTGCTTACGCCAAACAGACCTAAAATCACTAATCGCATATTCATCAGTCAGCCACATAGCACTAGTTATTGTAGCTATCCTCATCCAAACTCCATGAAGCTATATAGGAGCGACAGCCCTAATAATTGCACACGGACTCACATCATCTATGCTATTCTGTCTCGCCAACACCAACTACGAACGAATCCACAGCCGTACTATAATTTTGGCCCGGGGCCTTCAAACAATACTCCCCCTTATGGCCGCCTGATGACTACTTGCTAGCCTGACCAATCTAGCCTTACCACCTTCAATTAACTTAATCGGAGAATTATTTGTAGTGATATCAACGTTCTCATGATCCTCGTTATCAATTATCCTCATGGGAATTAACATCGTTATTACCGCCCTATACTCCCTATATATACTTATTATAACGCAACGAGGTAAACAAACACATCATATCAATAACCTCCCACCATCCTATACCCGAGAGAACACCCTCATAGCAATACACATTATACCCCTACTCCTTCTATCAATTAATCCTAAAATCATCCTAGGTACCCTTTACTGTGGATATAGTTTAAGCAAAACACTAGATTGTGAATCTAGCAATAGAGACCAAAACCTCTTATTCACCGAAAAAGCTTGCAAGAACTGCTAACTCATGCCTCCGCGTATAACAACGCGGCTTTTTCTCCACTTTTAAAGGATAAGAGTTATCCGTTGGTCTTAGGAACCAAAAAATTGGTGCAACTCCAAATAAAAGTAATAAACCTATTTACCTCCTCCACAATACTATTTCTCCTAATTCTAACAACACCAATTGTGATTTCAAATTTTAACCTCTACACCAAAAAATCTTACCCTAACTACGTAAAAACTATGATCTCATATGCCTTCCTAATAAGCCTAATCCCAACTATAATCTTTATCCAATCAGGGCAAGAGACAATAATCTCAAACTGACATTGAATAACTATTCAAACTCTAAAACTAAGCCTCAGCTTCAAACTAGACTACTTCTCCATAATTTTTATACCCGTAGCACTATTCGTCACATGATCCATTATGGAATTCTCGATATGGTACATACACTCAGACCCTAATATTAACCGGTTCTTCAAATACCTCTTAATATTTCTTATCACAATAATAATTCTAGTAACAGCCAACAATCTCTTTCAACTATTCATCGGCTGAGAAGGAGTAGGTATCATATCATTTCTACTTATTGGCTGATGATATGGACGAGCCGATGCCAACACAGCAGCACTCCAAGCAATCTTATATAATCGCATCGGAGACGTAGGTTTCCTTCTAGCCATAGCATGATTTCTATTTAACCTTAATGCTTGAGAACTCCAACAAATCTTCATTCTCAACCCAAACAACACAAATCTCCCACTCACCGGATTGCTATTAGCAGCAACAGGAAAATCTGCCCAATTTGGACTCCATCCTTGACTCCCCTCCGCCATGGAGGGACCAACCCCCGTCTCAGCCTTACTTCACTCTAGCACCATAGTAGTAGCTGGTATTTTTCTCCTAATCCGATTCTATCCACTGACAGAAAATAACAAAAATATCCAAACTACTATATTATGCTTAGGTGCAGTAACTACTCTATTTACAGCTATCTGTGCTCTTACCCAAAACGACATCAAAAAAATTGTAGCATTCTCCACTTCCAGCCAACTAGGCCTAATAATAGTTACAGTAGGCATCAATCAACCCCACCTAGCATTTCTCCACATCTGCACCCACGCATTTTTTAAAGCAATACTCTTCCTATGCTCGGGATCCATTATCCATAGCCTAAATGATGAACAGGACATCCGAAAGATAGGAGGTCTCTACAAGACGCTTCCATTCACAACTTCAGCATTAATCACCGGAAGCCTAGCCCTAACAGGCATGCCCTTCCTTACCGGATTTTACTCAAAGGATCTTATCATCGAAGCCATTAACACGTCTTATACCAACGCCTGAGCCCTAACAATTACACTCGTCGCCACCTCCCTCACAGCCGTATACAGTACCCGAATTATTTACTTCGCCCTATTAGGACAACCACGCTTCCCCACCCTTATTCTCATCAACGAAAATAATCCACTCTTAATTAACCCCATCAAACGTCTCCTAATAGGAAGTATCTTCGCCGGCTTCCTCATCTCAAACAATATTACCCCCACCACAATTCCTCAAATAACAATACCAACATACCTGAAAATTACAGCTATACTAGTCACCCTACTAGGCTTCATCGTAGCTCTGGAACTCAACGCAACAACGCAAAACCTAAAACATAAAAAACCCTCCAAACATTTTGAATTCTCAAACCTCTTAGGTTACTTTCCTACCATCATACACCGAATCCAACCACTCACCAACCTACTAATAAGCCAAAAAATAGCATCAATATTACTTGACCTAGCCTGATTAGAAAATACATTGCCAAAATCAGTCTCCTTTTTCCAAATAAAATCCTCAGCACTCATCTCAAGCCAAAAAGGCCAAGTAAAATTGTACTTCCTATCTTTCCTAATTACACTTGCCTTAAGCCTAATCATACTATACACGCTCTAATTACCACGAGTAATCTCCATAATTACTACAACCCCCACCAACAAAGATCAACCAGTAATAACCACTAATCATGTACCATAACTATACAAAGCAGAAACACCAACAGCTTCTTTACCAATAAACCCAAAATCTTCAACATCATAAACAACTCAATCACCTAAATCATTGAACTCAAATGCCAGCCCAATAATCTCCTCCTTCAACACATACGAAACTAACGTCACTTCCATAACCAAACCCAATAAAAAAGCCCCCAACACAACCTTATTGGAAGCTCACACCTCCGGGTATAATTCCGTAGCCATGGCTGTCGTATACCCAAAAACCACCATTATTCCACCCAAATAAATTAAAAATACCATTAAACCCAAAAAAGAACCACCAAAATTCATGACAATACCACAACCAACACCCCCACTAACAATTAAACCAACTCCCCCATAAATAGGAGAAGGCTTAGAAGAAAATCCCACAAACCCCACCACAAAAATTGTACTCAGAATAAACACAATATATGTTATCATTATTCCCACATGGACTTTAACCATGATTAATGATATGAAAAACCACCGTTGTACTTCAACTACAGGAACCAAAATGACCAACATCCGAAAATCACACCCACTACTCAAAATCATTAATGACTCCCTAATCGACCTACCAGCCCCATCAAGCATCTCCTCATGATGAAACTTCGGCTCACTATTAGGAATCTGCCTAGGTATTCAAATTCTAACAGGATTATTCCTGGCAATACATTATACCTCAGACACAGCAACTGCCTTTCAATCCGTAACCCACATTTGCCGGGACGTCAACTACGGCTGAATTCTGCGCTACTTACACGCCAATGGAGCATCCATATTCTTTATTTGCTTATTCCTGCACGTAGGCCGAGGCCTCTACTACGGATCTTATATCTTCATAGAAACCTGAAATGTAGGAATCCTCCTCTTATTCGCCGTCATAGCAACAGCCTTCATAGGATATGTCCTCCCATGAGGCCAAATGTCCTTCTGAGGAGCAACAGTCATTACCAACCTACTCTCAGCAATCCCCTACATCGGAACAAACCTGGTAGAATGAATCTGAGGTGGTTTCTCAGTAGATAAGGCCACTCTAACACGATTCTTCGCCTTTCACTTCCTTCTCCCCTTCATCATCGCAGCCCTAGTCATAGTACACCTCCTATTCCTTCACGAAACCGGATCAAATAACCCCACCGGAATCCCATCAGACATAGATATAATCCCCTTCCACCCCTATTACACAATCAAAGATATATTAGGCGCACTAGCCATAATCCTGGTACTCCTAACACTAGTCCTATTTTCCCCAGACCTCCTAGGAGACCCAGACAACTACATCCCAGCCAACCCACTTAATACCCCTCCACATATCAAGCCAGAATGGTATTTCCTATTTGCCTACGCCATTCTCCGCTCTATCCCTAACAAACTTGGAGGAGTATTAGCCCTAGTCCTATCTATCCTCATCTTAATCTTTATGCCACTTTTACATACATCTAAACAACGCAGTATGACATTCCGACCCCTCAGCCAATGCCTCTTTTGGCTGTTAGTTGCAGACCTCCTAACCCTCACATGAATTGGCGGACAACCAGTTGAACACCCCTTCATCATTATCGGCCAACTAGCATCCATCCTCTACTTTTCACTTATCCTCATCTTAATGCCCTTCATCAGTATTGTGGAAAACTACCTCCTAAAATGAAGGTCTATGTAGTATATTAATTACACTGGTCTTGTAAACCAGAAAAGGGGAATAAATTTCCCCCAAAGACTCAAGGAAAAGGCTAAAGCCCCACCATCAACACCCAAAGTTGACATTCTATTTTAAACTATTCCTTGAAAAAGCTTATGTAATTCGTGCATATCGCTCTCTACCACATATAGTAATGTACGCAGTACATATTATGTATAATTGTACATTAACAATGTACACAATACATATTATGTATAATTGTACATTAATAATGCATACAGTACATATTATGTATGATCGTACATTAACAATGTATGCAATACATATTATGCATAATCGTACATAACTGATTTCCCCCCCGCATATCTTTAAACACATCAATACCTTGATCGTCCATACCCCATTCAAGTCAAATCATTTCAAGCCAACACGCATATCACCTCCAATGGTTTATCTCTTAATCTACCAACTCACGTGAAACCAACAACCCTTGTGAAAAGGACTCCTCTTCTTGCCCCGGGCCCATACGTCCCAGAGATTTCTAGTTCGTACTGGATAGTCAGAATGGGTAGTAAACGGCATCTGATTCTTTCTTCAGGGCCATCTCACCTAAAATCGCCTACTCTTTCCCCTTAAATAAGACATCTCGATGGGTTAGTGACTAATCAGCCCATGCCGACACATAACTGTGGTGTCATGCCTCTGGTATTTTTTAATTTTTAAGGGATGCTTGGATTCACCTGTGGCCGTCAAAGGCCCCGTCACAGTCAATTCAATTGAAGCTGGACTTAAATCTAAGAATGTACACTTGACTATACTTAGGCCCTCGGCCGCTACCCGACCTCGGTCCCCCTCAGGGGCACAAAGTTAATTGACCGGGGTAAGGTCCTCTGACATGATCGCTAGGGTGCAAACTCACGAGCATACCCGCCAAGTCAGCCCATCACAAGTGACTCTGCCGTGCCACGGGATTAATGGTAGCAGGACATTCGTTTAATGGTCACAGGACATACACGTACGCATACACGTACACGTACACGTACACGTACACGTACACGTACACGTACACGTACACGTACACGTACACGTACACGTACACGTACACGTACCACCACCACAGCTATGTTATCACAAACCCCCCCCTACCCCCCCCATGAAAATGGACTGCCATGCCAACTACTAATGTCCTGCCAAACCCCAAAAACAAGACCTATGACACAGCATATTCAAGCCCAGACTATATGTTATCACAGGATAACCCAAAAGCCCAGACCACATTTCATGGCCACCGACCCATATTGATACAAGCATGCTACTTTAATGAATTAATTTTCCTTAGACAGCTACCCCTCTAGATCTGCCACCGCCCCGCAGCACCACGC